TGAATCAATGAAATACCTATGGTTTGATCCATAATAAATTGTCCATCATTTTTTACAGACAGACGAAGCGGTTCGATAATCAATATCCCCCTTTTCATCAATTCTGTAAGAGTTAAATTTTTTTGAATCAGCATTATATCCAGACTCATTTCTCTCCTTTGAATAGAGGATATAGCAATTTCTCTTGGATTTCTCAGTCTAAGCAGGAGACAATATACCTTAATATTATTGATCATTCTTTGATTCAAAGCATCATTCCATCTCAATTGAAAAAGTAAATACCTTTTCAGAAAGAAATTGAGTTCGGCTTCCGTGTTGCTCTTGTATTTTTTTTTCTTTTTACGTTTTTTCATATCTGATCCAGGATAATCTTCTTCAATATCTTTTTGTTGGTTTGAAAGAAGGGGTCCAAGATCTCCTTGGGTTTGTGCATCTGATCCAAGATTTCCTTGGCCTGCGGGTTCTTTTTCTTCTTGATTTCGATTCTTTAATGCAAAAGATTTTTTTTCATTCAATGGAATAAAAAGATCCTTTTGTTGCTTTCCGTTGATGTTTTGATTTTCACTAAGATTTTCATTTATATTTAAATTTAAAAGAAGTAATTTGCTTGGTATAGCCCATGGTTTCATTTTATAGGCATTATAAAGTAGCACAAATTCTGGGAAGAACCAAAATTCCAGATTTGATATGGGACGATTTAGTAGTTCTTCATTCATTCCCATCCAATCAAAAAAAAATCTTTTTTGATTGGGTGGATTGATTTCTTGATTTTGATGAATCGTAAGATAAAAAAGACCTATCTTATCAATTTTCTCAATTATTTGATAATTATTAATGGTGGTTTTAGTATTTTTATTATTGTTGGTATCGAGCTCGATCCATGCTTCAATATCGACTTTTTTTATAAGACAAAAATTGATAATTTTCCAATCAAAATATTTTCTATCCAGATTTTTATCCATATACATAATATCATCCTCTCCTAGATAATTATTGATAGGGGTACCTCCGAGGATATCAAATAATTGGTGCTTGTGTGTGTTGTAATTATAAGAAATTTCTTGGTTCTTATTTCCTTGGAATGGTGATCCATAAATATATGAGGTCCTCTTATTTTCATAATTAATAGATTTATATGATAAAAGATCATATCTATAGTATTTTTGAAAATTATCTTTTTTATTTGGTAATGAATATACTCCATAATCAGTTTGTTTGTTGTAATTCATTAATTGGCCTTTTTCATCTGAATTCCGTTTGTTTAAACCATTATTATTTTGAGCCGTACGACGTTGCTTGATTCTATTTCGCCATTTTGGTGGTATTAATCTAGACCATCTAATCTGAGGTAAATTGTATTGATAATGACCTCTTAACCAATTTTTCCATTGATTCATTCCAGAATTCCGAAGTTTCTTATGATTTAATTCGGAATGAAATATGCCTTGTGTTCCAAAAAAATTCTTTATTCCAGTCTTAAGAAAGAAAGATGTTCCGTGATATTGCAGAACAGATCTTAACTTATACAAGTTAATAATTTGTGTTTGTGATAATTTGTAAAATACATATGCTTGTGACAAGAAGGATAAGTCACAAAAAATATGTGAATTTTTATTATTACTAATATTAGAAAGTGACTTTTTTATATTGGAAATAAAGTCAATTTTCTTTTGATTTGTTTTATCAATTCTTTCGTGACTTATTTCAGTATTGTAAATGTATTTATCAATAATTTTTTTTGTTGATTCAACAAAAAGTTGGGTATTGATTCTGGGAATATTAATAATAGATAGAAAGATATCTATGTATATCTTTTCACTGAAAAATTTGATAAAATAATGTAATTTACGGATTAATCGAACATTTCTTCTTTTTAATATTTGCCAAATATTTTTTTGTGATTCTAATTTTTTAACATTAGAACTTCTTTTGTTAGGACTAATATTTTTTAGTGGAGTTGCTTTTTTTTTCTCTTTTGTAATTCTTTCTATTTGAGTTCGGATTGTGCTTGTTCTATCAGTTAGATCTTTCATTTTTTTTTCTGTTAGTGAATAATTTGTCCAATTCGTAGATCGAATTTGACTAAATGATTCATGAATTATCTGATTATTGATTATAGAATCTTTTTCTTTTTTCGTTTCCTTCGATTCATCTACTTCTCTCGATTTAAATAATTGAATTGGATTAACTTTGGAAAGTTCTTTGTTTATTTTTTTTATAAATAGAACGCTTTTGATAATCCATTTTTTTGTTTCTTTTGAAACTCTTATAAAGAATTTTGTTCTTTCTTTTAAAAATCTTAGAACTAAAAAATACTTCTTTTTAAATTTGCCAATTTTTTTTTCGAGTTTTTTAAAAATGGGTTCAAAAAAAGAAGGCCGTTTTCGGGGAGAACCAAAAGGAAGGTTAGCTTCCATTCCCCAAACTGTTAAAAAGCAAAAATCATCTGTTTCCCTTTTTCCTTTCTTTTTCATTAGATCTCTATGAGAGGATCGTAGCT